GCAAACGTAGCTTAGCTTAAAGCGTAACCTTGAAGACGTTAAGATGGACCCTAGAGTGGTCCCGATTGCACAAAGGCTTGGTCCTGACTTTACTGTCAGCTCTTGCTAAATTTACACATGCAAGTATCCGCACCCCCGTGAGAATGCCCTACAGTTTTCTGTTTGAAGACAAGGAGCCGGTATCAGGCACAGTCAACGCTAGCCCACGACACCTTGCTTAGCCACACCCCCAAGGGATTTCAGCAGTGATAAACATTAAGCCATAAGTGCAAGCTTGACTTAATTAAGGCAAAGAGAGCCGGTAAAACTCGTGCCAGCCACCGCGGTTATACGAGAGGCTCAAGTTGACAGACACCGGCGTAAAGAGTGGTTAAGGAAATTTTTAGATTAAAGCCGAACGCCTACAAGACTGTCATACGTTCTTCGAAGGTATGAAGCCCCACCACGAAAGTGGCTTTATCCCCCCTGACCCCACGAAAGCTGAGAAACAAACCGGGATTAGATACCCCATTATGCTCAGCCGTAAACTTTGATAGCCTACTACACCCGCTATCCGCCCGGGTACTACGAGCACCAGCTTAAAACCCAAAGGACTTGGCGGTGCTTAACATCCATCTAGAGGAGCCTGTCCAATAACCGATAATCCCCGTTAAACCTCACCCTCCCTTGTCTTTCCCGCCTATATACCGCCGTCGTCAGCTCACCCTTTGAGGGAACCATAGTAAGCAAAATTGGCACAGCCCAGTACGTCAGGTCGAGGTGTAGCTAATGAGAGGGGATGAGATGGGCTACATTTCCTAAACAAGGAAATACGAATAATGATTCTGAAACGAGCATTAGAAGGAGGATTTAGTAGTAAGTAGAAAACAGAGTGTTCTACTGAATCGGCCACTTAAGCGCGCACACACCGCCCGTCACTCTCCCCAAGCTAAACAAAAATTCATTCCTAAAACCCCCACCTGCGATAGGGGAGGCAAGTCGTAACATGGTAAGTGTACCGGAAGGTGCACTTGGAAAAATCAGGGTGTAGCTAAGCACAGATAAAGTATCTCCCTTACACTGAGAAGTCGCCCGTGCAAACCGGGCCGCCCTGACGCTCAATAGCTAGCCCACCCTAACAAAACCAACATTACCCCATCTATACCCCCTAAAACACTTCAACCCAAAAAACAAACCATTTTTCCCCCTAAGTATGGGCGACAGAAAAGGAATTAAGAGCAATAGAGAAAGTACCGCAAGGGAAAGCTGAAAGAGAAATGAAATAACCCAGTAAAGCCCCAAAAAGCAGAGACTCGCCCTCGTACCTTTTGCATCATGATTTAGCCAGTACCCCCCAAGCAAAAAGAATTTTAGTTTGACACCCCGAAACTAGATGAGCTACTCCAAGACAGCCTAACTATAAGGGCACACCCGTCTCTGTGGCAAAAGAGTGGGAAGAGCTTTGAGTAGAGGTGATAGACCTACCGAATCTAGTTATAGCTGGTTGCCTGTGAATTGGATATGAGTTCAGCCTCTAAAATTCTTCCCTCAACCTGTCTTTTCCCTGCCTATCCCTGAGACCAGAAGAAATCAAGAGAGTTAGTCAAAGGGGGTACAGCCCCTTTGAAACAAGACACAACTTTTCCAGGAGGATAAAGATCACAATCATCTCAAGGAAAAACGCTGGAGTGGGCCTAAAAGCAGCCATCCCCGTGGAAAGCGTTAAAGCTCGAGCGTAAACAAACCCCTATAATACTGATAACAAATCTTAAACCCCTAAACCTACCAGGCCGTCCCATGCCCCCATGGGAGCGATTATGCTAATATGAGTAATAAGAGAGTACTTACCTCTCTCCCTGCACACGTGTAAATCGGAACGGACCTCCCACCGAATCTTAACGGCCCCAAGCGAAGAGGGCACTGAGTAAAAACCCAAACAACAAGAAAAACACCCAACAATTCTACCGTTAACCCCACACTGGCGTGCACACAGGGAAAGACTAAAAGAAAAAGAAGGAACTCGGCAAATACACTCAAAGCCTCGCCTGTTTACCAAAAACACCGCCTCTTGAGACCCGACTATAAGAGGTCCCGCCTGCCCCGTGACCATGAGTTTAACGGCCGCGGTACTTTGACCGTGCGAAGGTAGCGCAATCACTTGTCTTTTAAATGGAGACCTGTATGAATGGCATGACGAGGGCTTAACTGTCTCCTTTTTCCAGTCAATGAAATTGATCTTCCCGTGCAGAAGCGGGAATAACACCATAAGACGAGAAGACCCTGTGGAGCTTTAGACACCAAGACAGACCATGTTAAACACCCCTCCTAAGGGATTAAACTCATTGGATTCCTGCTCTAATGTCTTTGGTTGGGGCGACCTCGGAGAAACAAAAAACCTCCATGTGGAATAGGAGTACTACACTCCCAAAACCAAGAGCCACAGCTCAAATTAACAGAACTTCTGACCAATCTTTTTTAAACAGATCCGGCCACCCACGCCGATCAACGGACCGAGTTACCCCAGGGATAACAGCGCAATCCTCTTTTAGAGCTCATATCGACAAGAGGGTTTACGACCTCGATGTTGGATCAGGACATCCTAATGGTGCAGCCGCTATTAAGGGTTCGTTTGTTCAACGATTAAAGTCCTACGTGATCTGAGTTCAGACCGGAGTAATCCAGGTCAGTTTCTATCTATGTTATGATCTTCTCTAGTACGAAAGGACCGAGGAGAGGAGGCCAATACCCTAAGTACGCCTCACCCCCACCTAATGAAACCAACTAAAATAAGTAAGAGGGCATAATCCCTCGCTATAGACAATAGCATGCTAAGATGGCAGAGCCCGGTCAACTGCAAAAGAATTAAACCCTTTATACAGAGGTTCAAATCCTCTTCCTAGCTATGATCTCAACAATTATCACTCACATCCTCAACCCCTTAATCCTCATTGTATTTGTCCTCCTAGCTGTCGCCCTTCTTACCCTCGTGGAACGAAAAGTTTTAGGTTACATACAACTCCGAAAAGGCCCAAATATCGTAGGACCCTACGGCCTCCTCCAACCCATTGCAGATGGGCTAAAACTTTTTATAAAAGAGCCAGTACGACCATCCACCTCATCCCCAATTCTCTTTCTCTTCACCCCCATACTTGCCCTCACCCTAGCCTTAGTGCTCTGAACACCAATACCCATACCCTTCCCGATAGCAGACCTAAACCTAGGCATCCTATTTATCTTAGCCATCTCCAGCCTAGCAGTCTACTCTATTCTCGGATCCGGCTGGGCTTCCAACTCCAAATACGCCCTAATTGGAGCCCTACGAGCAGTCGCCCAAACCATTTCTTATGAAGTCAGCCTTGGTCTCATCCTATTAAACACCATTATCTTCACTGGAGGCTTCACCCTCCAAACCTTTAGCGTAGCCCAAGAAAGCACATGACTTATCTTACCAGCTTGGCCCTTAGCCGCAATATGATTTATTTCCACACTAGCAGAAACTAACCGAGCACCATTCGACCTAACCGAAGGAGAATCAGAACTAGTCTCAGGTTTCAACGTAGAATACGCAGGGGGCCCATTTGCATTATTCTTCTTAGCAGAATATGCCAACATTCTCCTCATAAATACATTATCCGCCACACTTTTCTTAGGAGCCTCCCTCTCACACTCCACCCCAGAGCTCACCTCAATCAACCTAATAACCAAAGCAGCCTTCCTCTCCGTCGTATTTTTATGAGTCCGAGCTTCCTACCCCCGGTTCCGATATGATCAACTCATACATCTCATCTGAAAAAACTTTTTACCCCTGACACTAGCCCTAGTAATCTGACACTTAGCCCTTCCAATTGCACTCACCGGTCTTCCTCCCCAACTCTAACCCCGGAACTGTGCCTGAAACAAAGGGCCACTTTGATAGAGTGAATTATGAGGGTTAAAGTCCCTCCAGCTCCTTAGAAAGAAGGGATTTGAACCCTACCCGAAGAGATCAAAACTCTTAGTGCTTCCACTACACCACTTCCTAGTAAAATCAGCTAATTAAGCTTTTGGGCCCATACCCCAAAAATGTTGGTTAAAATCCTTCTTTTACTAATGAGCCCTTACATCTTAACCATCCTGATCTTTGGTATAGGCATGGGAACCATGACTACTTTCGCAAGCACACACTGACTTCTAGCCTGAATAGGCCTTGAAATCAACACCCTAGCCATTATTCCACTAATAGCTCAACACCACCACCCACGAGCAGTTGAAGCTACCACAAAATATTTCCTCACACAAGCAACTGCAGCTGCAATACTATTATTTGCAAGCGTTACAAACGCTTGACTTACAGGACAATGAGACATTCAACAAATATCCCACCCCCTTCCGACCACAATCATTACCATGGCCCTTGCACTAAAAATTGGACTAGCACCTATTCACGCATGACTTCCTGATGTACTTCAAGGACTAGACCTCACAACAGGCCTCATTCTTTCCACATGACAAAAACTTGCCCCCTTCTCTCTTCTCCTCCAAATCCAACCCTCTAATTCCACCCTCCTAATCCTGTTAGGCCTGACCTCCACCCTAATTGGCGGATGAGGCGGACTAAACCAAACCCAACTACGTAAAATCCTCGCTTACTCCTCTATTGCCCACCTAGGCTGAATAATCTTAATTATCCAATTCTCTCCTTCCCTAACACTTCTTGCACTTATTACGTACATAATTATGACATTCTCAACATTCCTAGTTTTTAAACTAAACAAGTCAACCAACATTAACACACTTGCCTCCTCATGAGCAAAATTCCCAACAATTACATCCCTCACTCCCCTAATCCTCCTATCCCTAGGAGGGCTCCCCCCTCTAACCGGTTTTATACCAAAATGACTTATTCTCCAAGAACTAACCAAACAAGACCTCCCCCTAACAGCCACCATAGCAGCCCTCACCGCCCTGCTTAGCCTCTACTTCTACTTACGACTATCCTATGCCATAACTCTAACAATTTCCCCCAACAACCTTCCCGGAACAACCCCTTGACGCCTCCCCTCTTCCCAACTAACTCTCCCCCTAGCAATTTCAACCTCCGCTACAATCTGCCTCCTCCCACTCACCCCAGCCGCACTGGCACTAGTAACCTTCTAGGGGCTTAGGATAGCATTAAGACCAAGGGCCTTCAAAGCCCTAAGCGGGAGTGAGAATCACCCAGCCCCTGTTAAGACTTGCGGGACATTAACCCACATCTTCTGCGTGCAAAGCAAACACTTTAATTAAGCTAAAGCCTTTTCCCTAGACAGGCAGGCTTCGATCCTACGAACTCTTAGTTAACAGCTAAGCGCCCAAACCAACGAGCATCCGTCTACTCCTCCCCCGCCTACCGGGGCGAGGCGGGGAAAGCCCCGGTAGGCAGTTAGCCTACTTCTTCAGATTTGCAATCTAATATGTAAAACACCTCAAGGCTTGGTAAGAAGAGGACTCAAACCTCTGTCTATGGGGCTACAAGCCACCGCTTAAAAACTCAGCCATCTTACCTGTGGCAATCACGCGTTGATTCTTTTCGACTAATCATAAAGACATCGGCACCCTCTATCTAGTATTTGGTGCCTGAGCCGGGATAGTAGGTACAGCCCTAAGCCTGCTTATCCGAGCAGAGCTAAGCCAACCAGGCGCTCTTCTAGGGGACGACCAGATTTATAATGTTATCGTCACAGCGCACGCCTTTGTAATAATTTTCTTTATAGTAATGCCAATTATGATTGGAGGGTTTGGAAACTGGCTGATTCCTCTCATGATCGGAGCCCCTGACATAGCATTCCCTCGGATGAATAATATAAGTTTCTGACTTTTACCCCCTTCATTCCTTCTTCTGCTGGCCTCTTCTGGCGTCGAAGCAGGTGCAGGCACAGGATGAACCGTATACCCTCCCCTATCAGGAAACCTGGCCCATGCAGGAGCTTCCGTAGATCTGACCATTTTCTCGCTCCATCTGGCAGGAATTTCCTCGATCCTTGGAGCAATCAACTTTATTACAACCATCATTAACATAAAACCTCCCGCTATCACCCAATACCAAACTCCTCTTTTCGTGTGAGCTGTCCTTATTACTGCTGTTCTTCTCCTTCTCTCCCTTCCAGTCCTAGCCGCTGGAATTACCATGCTCTTAACTGATCGTAACTTAAATACTACATTTTTTGACCCAGCAGGAGGAGGGGACCCAATCCTCTATCAACATTTATTCTGGTTCTTTGGCCACCCTGAAGTTTATATTCTTATTCTCCCCGGATTCGGTATAATCTCTCATATCGTTGCCTACTACTCCGGCAAACAAGAACCTTTTGGCTATATGGGCATGGTCTGAGCAATAATAGCCATCGGACTCTTAGGCTTTATTGTTTGAGCCCATCACATGTTTACAGTTGGCATGGATGTGGACACACGAGCCTACTTTACATCCGCCACCATAATTATTGCCATCCCAACTGGTGTGAAAGTTTTCAGCTGACTAGCCACCCTTCACGGAGGAGTAATTAAATGAGAAACTCCCCTCCTATGAGCCCTTGGATTCATCTTCTTATTTACAGTGGGAGGCCTAACAGGAATTGTTCTTGCCAACTCCTCCCTAGATATTGTCCTTCATGATACTTACTACGTGGTAGCTCACTTCCACTATGTCCTCTCTATAGGAGCTGTCTTTGCCATTGTAGCTGCTTTCGTCCACTGATTCCCCCTATTTACAGGGTACACCCTTCACACAATGTGGACCAAGGTCCACTTTGCAGTAATATTCCTAGGAGTCAACCTTACCTTCTTCCCACAACATTTCCTCGGCCTAGCTGGCATGCCTCGACGATACTCTGACTATCCAGATGCTTACACTCTATGAAATACAATCTCCTCTATGGGATCCCTTGTATCCCTTGTAGCAGTAATTATGTTCCTATTCATTATCTGAGAAGCTTTCGCAGCCAAACGAGAAGTCTTATGAGTAGAACTAACCTCTACAAACGTGGAATGACTCCACGGCTGTCCTCCTCCATACCACACCTTTGAAGAACCCGCATTCGTTCAAATTAAACAAACCCGACCAAAAAAATTTAAAACCCCATTCATTGTTCCTGCTGACGCACTAGCGAGAAAGGGAGGAGTCGAACCCCCATAAATTGGTTTCAAGCCAGTCACATGACCGCTCTGTCACTTTCTTCATAAGACACTAGTTAGCTGACCATAACACTGCTTTGTCAAGGCAGAATCGCGGGTTAAAGCCCCGCGTGTCTTAGACATAATGGCCCATCCCTCCCAACTAGGATTTCAAGACGCAGCTTCCCCCGTAATAGAAGAGCTCCTTCACTTTCACGATCATGCCCTTATAATTGTGTTTTTAATTAGCACTCTTGTTCTTTATATCATTGTAGCTATGATTACTACCAAGCTAACTAATAAATATATCCTAGATTCCCAAGAAATCGAAATCATCTGAACCATCCTTCCCGCTCTTATCCTCATCCTCATTGCTCTCCCTTCTCTTCGTATCCTCTACCTAATAGACGAAATTAACGACCCCCATCTAACAATTAAAGCCATGGGCCACCAATGGTACTGAAGTTATGAATACACCGACTACGAAGAATTAGCATTCGACTCCTATATGATCCCCACACAAGACTTGACCAACGGACAGTTCCGCCTCCTAGACACAGATCACCGAATGGTCGTCCCGGTAGAATCCCCCATCCGTATATTAGTCTCCGCCGAAGACGTACTCCACTCGTGAGCAGTTCCTTCTCTTGGCGTAAAAATAGACGCAGTCCCTGGCCGTCTTAACCAAACAGCCTTTATTGCATCTCGACCTGGCGTATTTTATGGACAATGCTCCGAAATCTGCGGAGCAAACCACAGCTTTATGCCTATCGTCGTAGAAGCCGTTCCTCTAGAACAATTCGAAACATGATCCTCCTTAATGCTTGAAGACGCTTCGCTAAGAAGCTAAATAGGGTATAGCGTTAGCCTTTTAAGCTAAAGATTGGTGACCCCCAACCACCCTTAGCGAACATGCCACAATTAAACCCTGCACCCTGATTCGCAATCCTAGTATTCTCGTGATTAGTCTTTTTAGTCCTTCTTCCCCCTAAAGTTTTAGCACACATTTCCCCAAACGAACCTACCCCACAAAGCACAGAAAAGCCCCAAACAGAAGCCTGAAACTGACCATGGCACTAAGCTTTTTTGACCAATTTATAAGTCCCACACACCTAGGAATCCCCTTAATCGCCCTAGCTCTAACCCTTCCTTGAACCTTATTTCCTAAACCATCATCCCGATGACTTAATAACCGCCTGCTAACCCTCCAAAACTGGTTTATTAACAGCTTTACCCAACAAATTTTTCTCCCTATTAATCCAGAAGGCCACAAATGAGCCACACTACTCACATCTCTTATAATCTTCCTTATTACTCTTAATATGCTGGGCCTACTCCCCTACACCTTTACCCCTACAACCCAACTTTCCCTCAATATAGCATTTGCAGTACCACTCTGGCTAGCAACTGTACTCATCGGCTTACGTTACCAACCAAACCACGCACTAGCCCACCTTCTGCCAGAAGGCACTCCCACACTTTTAATTCCTATCTTAATTATTATCGAGACTATCAGCCTTTTCATCCGACCTTTAGCACTTGGAGTCCGACTAACAGCCAACCTCACAGCTGGCCACCTCCTTATTCAACTCATTGCAACCGCCGCTTTCGTTCTTTTACCACTGATACCCGCAGTGGCCATCATAACATCAATTCTTCTACTTCTTCTCACTCTCCTTGAAGTCGCCGTGGCTATGATCCAAGCATACGTATTTGTTCTACTAGTAAGCCTCTACCTACAAGAAAACGTCTAATGGCCCATCAAGCACATGCATACCACATAGTAGACCCAAGCCCCTGGCCCCTTACAGGGGCAGTTGCCGCCCTACTCATAACATCAGGCCTAGCAATCTGAATACACTACCACACTATAACATTAATAGCCTTAGGCACAGTTCTTCTTCTATTAACAATATACCAATGATGACGAGACATCGTCCGAGAAGGGACATATCAAGGCCACCACACTCCTCCTGTCCAAAAAGGACTCCGCTACGGTATAATCCTCTTCATCACCTCCGAAGTATTCTTTTTCCTCGGATTTTTCTGGGCTTTTTACCATTCAAGTTTAGCACCCACTCCAGAACTAGGAGGTTGCTGACCCCCCACAGGTATTACCACCTTAGACCCATTTGAAGTCCCCCTACTCAACACAGCCGTCCTCCTTGCCTCCGGAGTCACAGTAACCTGAGCTCACCATAGCATTATGGAGGGTAATCGAAAAGAAGCCATCCAATCTCTCGCTCTAACCATTCTACTTGGCTTTTACTTCACTTTCCTTCAAGCTATAGAATACTATGAAGCCCCCTTTACAATCGCTGACGGAGTTTATGGCTCAACCTTCTTTGTAGCTACTGGCTTCCACGGCCTCCATGTTATTATCGGCTCCACATTCCTTGCCGTTTGCCTTGCACGACAAATCCAATTCCACTTCACACGCGAGCACCACTTTGGATTTGAAGCCGCTGCTTGATACTGACACTTCGTAGACGTAGTCTGACTTTTCCTTTACATCTCTATCTACTGATGAGGCTCATAATCTTTCTAGTATTAAACTAGTACATGTGACTTCCAATCACCTAGTCTTGGTTAAAGTCCAAGGAAAGATAATGAACTTAATTGCAACTGTAATTATAATTGCTACTGCTCTCTCCACCATCCTGGCAATCGTCTCTTTCTGACTCCCCCAAATTACACCCGACCAAGAAAAACTTTCACCATATGAATGTGGATTTGACCCACTAGGATCCGCCCGCCTACCATTCTCCATACGCTTCTTTCTCGTCGCCATCCTATTTCTTCTTTTCGACCTAGAAATTGCCTTACTACTCCCCCTTCCATGAGGAGACCAACTATCTTCTCCCCTACTAACCTTTGCCTGAGCATCCGCCGTCCTTCTCCTCCTAACCTTGGGCTTAATTTATGAATGACTACAAGGCGGACTAGAATGAGCCGAATAGGCAATTAGTTTTAAATAAAACCTTTGATTTCGGCTCAAACATTTATGGTGAAAGTCCATAATTGCCTAATGACCCCAACCCACTTTGCTTTTACAGCAGCCTTTACCTTAGGATTGACAGGCCTAACTTTTCACCGTACACACCTCCTCTCGGCCCTCCTCTGCCTGGAAGGAATGATATTATCACTTTACATCGCCCTCTCTCTATGAACGCTCCAACTAGACTCCACAAACTTCTCCCCCTCCCCTATAATCCTCCTAGCCTTCTCAGCCTGCGAAGCCGGCACAGGTCTAGCACTTCTAGTTGCCACTGCCCGCACACATGGAACCGATCGACTCCAAAACCTTAACCTCCTACAATGCTAAAAATTCTTATCCCAACCATTATACTTATCCCCCTCACTTGGGCCTCCCAACCCAAGCAGCTTTGAACCACCACCCTCGCATACAGCCTTCTTATTGCGTTAACTAGCTTAACCTGATTCTATACCCCAGCAGAGACAGGCTGATCATTTATAAACCAGTACATAGCAACAGACCCACTCTCAACTCCCCTCCTCGTTCTCACCTGCTGACTCCTTCCACTAATAATCCTTGCAAGCCAAAACCATATTTCCCCAGAGCCCATCAATCGACAACGAATATATATCACACTACTTACATCCCTCCAAATCTTCCTCATTCTAGCCTTCAGTGCTACCGAAGTAATTATATTTTACGTTATGTTTGAAGCCACCCTCATCCCCACCCTAATTATCATCACCCGATGAGGCAACCAAACTGAACGACTAAATGCAGGAACCTACTTCCTATTTTATACTCTAGCCGGCTCTCTCCCCCTTCTAGTAGCTTTACTGCTCCTTCAAAATGATACTGGATCCCTATCACTACTAACCCTTCAATTCGCCCCTGCAATTGAACTTTCAACTTACGCCGACAAATTCTGATGAGCTGGATGCCTACTAGCTTTTCTAGTTAAAATACCTCTTTACGGGGCCCACCTCTGACTCCCAAAAGCCCATGTTGAAGCCCCCATTGCAGGCTCCATAATTCTTGCTGCTGTCCTTCTGAAACTCGGGGGCTACGGAATGATACGTATAATAATTGTGCTAGAACCACTAACCAAAGAACTCAGCTACCCCTTCATCATCCTTGCACTATGAGGGGTAATCATAACCGGCTCTATTTGCCTACGCCAGACCGACTTAAAATCCCTCATTGCCTACTCCTCTGTAAGTCACATAGGCTTAGTCGCAGCAGGCATTCTTATCCAAACACCCTGAGGTTTCACCGGAGCCCTAATCCTTATAATTGCCCACGGACTAACTTCTTCTGCCCTCTTCTGTCTAGCAAACACCACTTACGAACGCACCCACAGCCGAACCATGCTCCTCGCCCGAGGTCTCCAAATAATTCTTCCCTTAATAACCTGCTGGTGATTTATTGCTAGCCTTGCCAATCTGGCTCTCCCCCCGCTCCCTAACCTAATAGGAGAACTTATAATTATCACCTCTTTATTTAACTGATCTTGATGAACACTAGTACTAACAGGAGCCGGCACCCTTATCACCGCTGGCTATTCCCTCTTCCTATTCTTAATAACACAACGAGGCCCCCTACCAAATCACATTATTGCATTAGACCCCACTCACTCCCGAGAACACCTCCTTATAACCCTCCACCTCATTCCCTTACTTCTCCTTATTACAAAACCAGAACTGATCTGGGGCTGAAACTTCTGTAGACTTAGTTTAATATAAAACATTAGATTGTGATTCTGAAAACAGAGGTTAAAACCCTCTAGTCCACCGAGAGAGGCATGCAGCAACGAAGACTGCTAACATTTCGTCACCTTGGTTGAATTCCAAGGCTCCCTCGCCCAATAAGCTTCTAAAGGATAACAGCTCATCCGTTGGTCTTAGGAACCAAAAACTCTTGGTGCAAATCCAAGTAGCAGCTATGCACCACACCCCCATCATAATAACATCAAGCCTAATTGTTATCTTCTTCCTCCTCACATACCCACTCCTCACCACCCTTACCCCAAACCCCCTAAAAAACGACTGAGCTCTTACTAAAGTAACAACAGCAGTAAAACTAGCTTTTTTTGTTAGCCTCTTCCCACTATCCCTCTTCCTAAACGAAGGCACAGAAACAATTATTACCAATTGAAGCTGAATAAATACCCTTACCTTCGACGTAAATATCAGCCTTAAATTCGACCTTTACTCAATTATCTTCACCCCGATTGCCCTGTACGTTACATGATCCATCCTCGAATTCGCCTCCTGATACATGCACGCAGACCCATTCATAAATCGCTTCTTTAAATACCTCCTAACCTTCCTTATTGCAATAATTATTCTAGTCACAGCGAATAACATATTCCAGCTGTTCATCGGCTGAGAGGGTGTTGGAATTATATCCTTTCTTCTTATTGGCTGATGATACGGCCGAGCAGACGCAAACACCGCAGCCCTTCAAGCCGTCCTCTACAACCGAGTAGGAGATATTGGCCTAATCTTTACCATAGCATGAACTGCAACCAACCTAAACTCATGAGAAATACAACAAATCTTTGCTGTCTCCAAAGACATGGACCTCACCTTCCCCCTTCTTGGCCTAATTCTTGCCGCCACTGGCAAATCAGCCCAATTTGGGCTTCATCCATGACTGCCCTCAGCCATAGAAGGCCCCACACCGGTCTCTGCCCTCCTACACTCTAGCACAATAGTCGTCGCAGGTATCTTTCTTCTTATTCGAATGAGTCCAATAATAGAAAACAACCCAACCGCCCTCACTACCTGCCTCTGTCTCGGCGCACTTACCACATTATTTACCGCAACCTGCGCCCTTACCCAGAATGATATCAAAAAAATTGTCGCATTCTCCACATCAAGCCAACTAGGCCTAATAATGGTTACAATCGGCCTAAACCAGCCCCAACTTGCCTTCCTCCATATCTGCACCCACGCTTTCTTTAAAGCCATGCTATTCCTCTGTTCTGGCTCAATTATCCACAGCCTTAATGATGAACAAGACATCCGAAAAATAGGAGGAATACATCACCTCACTCCCTTCACATCCTCCTGTATAACCATCGCCAGCCTTGCCCTCACGGGCACTCCCTTCCTAGCCGGCTTCTTTTCCAAAGATGCTATCATTGAAGCACTGAATAACTCTTACCTAAACGCCTGGGCCCTGACTCTTACCCTAATCGCTACCTCCTTCACAGCCATCTACAGTCTACGAGTTATTTTCTTTGTATCCATAGGATACCCTCGATTCAACCCACTTTCCCCAATTAACGAAAATAACCCTGCAGTAATTAATCCCATCGAGCGCTTAGCCTGAGGAAGCATCATCGCTGGCCTCTTAATTACTTCCCATATCACCCCCCTAAAAACACCCATTATATCTATGCCTCCCATTCTAAAATTAGCCGCCCTCACCGTTACGATTATCGGAGTATTAATTGCCCTAGAGCTAGCCTCCTTAACCAGCAAACAATTTAAAATCACCCCCAACCTGCCCACCCACCACTTTTCTAACATACTTGGATTCTTCCCAGCAATCATTCACCGCTTCACCCCAAAACTAAACTTAATCCTTGGGCAAACTATTGCAACCCAAATAGTAGATCAAACTTGATTAGAAAAAACAGGACCTAAAGCAATTACCTCCCTTAACTCCCCGCTAATCACAGCTACAGCTAACATCCAACAAGGAATAATTAAAACCTACCTCTCCTATTTCTTCCTTAGCCTTGTTCTTATAATCGCTCTCCTCCTAATCTAAACAGCACGAAGTGCTCCTCGACTCAACCCTCGCGTTAACTCCAAGACTACAAATAAAGTTAAAAGTAAAACTCACGCTGCTAAAACTAACATCCCCCCGCCAGCCGAATACATTAAAGCCACCCCAGCTGTGTCCCCTCGAAACAACGAAAATTCGGCAAACTCATCAGCTGAAACCCCATAAACCCCATATCATTCTCCACTTAATAAGTACAAAGATCCCATAACAACTGAGGCATACAGCAATACTAACCGAAGGACGGCTCAACTTCCCCATCCGTACGGATACCGTTCAGCGGACAACGCCGCCGCGAACGCGAATACAACGAGCATGCCACCCAGATATACTAAAAACAAAACTAAAGACAAAAAACACCCTCCCTGAGATGACAATATTAGGCACCCTATCGCTGCAACCAACACCAACCAAAAAGCAGCAAAATAGGGAGACGGATTAGAAGCCACCCCTACCATTCCCGTAACAAATCCAAACATATATAATAACAGAAAATTAGCCATTAATTCCTGCCAGGACTTTAACCAGGACTAATGGCTTGAAAAACCACCGTTGTTATTCAACTACAAGAACGCTAATGGCCAACCTCCGAAAAACCCACCCCCTACTTAAAGCAGCAAACGATGCAGTAATCGATCTCCCCACACCAGTCAACATTTCTATCTGATGGAACTTTGGCTCCCTCCTAGGACTCTGCTTGGCCGCCCAAATCCTTACAGGCCTATTCCTTGCCATACATTATACATCGGACATTGCCACAGCCTTCTCCTCCGTTACCCACATCTGCCGAGACGTTAACTACGGGTGACTCATCCGAAACATACACGCTAACGGCGCATCATTCTTCTTTATCTGCATCTACCTTCACATCGGACGAGGTCTCTACTACGGCTCATTCCTTCATAAAGAGACATGAAACGTAGGGGTAATTCTGCTTCTTCTAGTAATGATAACTGCTTTCGTAGGCTATGTACTCCCATGAGGCCAAATATCCCTCTGAGGCGCTACCGTAATTACAAACCTCCTGTCCGCTTTTCCTTATGTTGGTAACGCCCTAGTTCAATGAATCTGAGGGGGCTTCTCAGTTGATAACGCCACCCTCACTCGATTCTTCGCCTTCCACTTCCTCTTTCCCTTTGTTATCGTGGCTATAACCCTCGTTCACTTAATTTTCCTCCATGAAACAGGATCCAACAACCCAACTGGCCTAAACTCCGACGCGGACAAAATCTCTTTCCACCCCTACTTTTCTTACAAAGATGTCCTAGGCTTTGCAATTCTGCTATTAGCACTAATTTCCCTAGCACTATTTGCCCCCAACCTCCTTGGAGATCCTGATAACTTCACTCCTGCCAACCCCATAGTGACTCCACCTCATATCAAACCAGAATGGTACTTCCTATTTGCCTACGCAATCCTACGCTCAATTCCTAATAAACTAGGCGGTGTCCTAGCCTTACTAGCCTCAATCCTAGTACTTATATTAGTTCCTATTTTACATACATCCAAACAACGAAGCCTAACATTCCGGCCCCTCACACAGTTCCTCTTTTGACTTCTCGTTGCAGACGTGATAATCCTTACCTGAATCGGAGGAATGCCAGTCGAACACCCCTTCATTATCATCGGCCAAATTGCGTCACTTCTATACTTCTCTCTCTTCATTATCATCACCCCAACAATTAGCTGATTAGAAAATAACATCCTCGACTGGCAATGCAATAGTAGCTCAGTATCAGAGCGCCGGTCTTGTAAACCGGATGTCGAGGGTTAAAATCCCTCCTACTGCTAATGTCAAGGAAGAGGGAATCAAACCCCCGCCTCTAACTCCCAAAGCTAGTATTCTGTTTAAACTATTCTTTGTTACAGCAATTATTATTGTATAGCAGTTATAGCAATGATAGTTTTTAATTTATAGCAATGATAGTTTTTAATTTATAGCAATGATAGTTTTTAATTTATAGCAATGATAGTTTTTAATTTATAGCAATGATAGTTTTTAATTTATAGCAATGCTAGTTTTAAATTTTTTAATGTATGTATATTTTTATATTACTATGTATGTACTTTCACCATAAATTTAAATAGTAACATCATGGATATCTCAGTACATAAGCTTAAGTTTAACTAACATTTAAATCAAGAACATTCTTGTACCAAGACATTTTAATGATTCTAAGTCCATAAACCTTGTAAGAGCCCAAAAATTTAAGTAAGTACAAAGCGAAATTTAAGACCTAACCGTTACATACTCATTGGTCTAGACAAACCAAGTACTCAACATCTCTTCAAGACAAATACCGATGCAGTAAGAGCCCACCATCAGTTGATTTCTGAATGTTCACGGTTATTGATGGTCAAGGACAGAAATCATAAGGGTTGCAATGAATGAATTATTCCTGGCATTTGGTTCCTATTTCAGGGCCATAAATTGATATTACTCCTCATTCTTTCCTTGACGCTTACATAGGTTAATGCTGTCAACCATTTAATCCGTTACCCAACATGCCGGGCCTTCTTTCCAGAGGATAGGGGGTTTTCTATTTTTTTTCTCCTTTCATCTGACATCCCAGAGTGCAAATAGAAATAAGCAGTAAGGTTGAACATAATCATCTTGTTCGACGTAAATCCGTTTTCATGATAAAAAGGACTGTGGACTCTTAAGTACACTACTGTCTTCCCGGACATACACTGGTCTACGATACCCTTTAAATCTTTATCTCCCCCTGCTTATTTTCGCGTAAAACCCCCCTACCCCCCTCCACTCCTGAGATTCTTAACACTCCTGAAACCCCCCGAAAACAGGAACAAACCTCAAGTGATACAAAACAGAACTCTACACAGCATTTATATATTTATATCATTGATAATGCTTTGCACCGCTATAAACACTCTTACCCATAAAGCTTAGCAATGCCCCTACTGAACGCCCACCAGAGCCACCAGCATTTATATATTTATATCATTGATAATGCTTTGCACCGCTATAAACACTCTTACCCATAAAGCTTAGCAATGCCCCTACTGAACGCCCACCAGAGCCACCAGCATTTATATATTTATATCATTGATAATGCTTTACTATTTT